CGTAGATAGGATATTTTAAGAAGTGAACGTCTTTCTTAGTAGCGGGGTCCGGGGAAAGAATAGGAAAGGTCATTTCACTATATTTCTGACCAGGAACAGGGCCTATGACAAGAATATTTTTTTGATTGGGGCGATAGCTCTGAAAAGACAGATTACCCATCTTTTCTTTTATCTCGGGGGAAATACGATCGGGAGGGGCTAATTCAAAACCCTCTGGTAAAATAAGAACAGCCCCTACATTCAAAGCCCCTTTTTTACCATTAGCAAGAACTTGTTTCAGTTGCGTATCATAAGGAATTCGAACAACTGCTTCAAATACAGTATCGGGAAGTATCGCTTGCGGAACCTCAATATCCACCGGTTTATTAGCTAAATGGCAATTGGCGCATACAATACGTCCAGTCGCTTCTCGTGGATTTTCATAACCCTGCTGTGCAAAAATGGGATATGCATTTGAAATGGGTGTACGAGTTATTATATATATCATGAGCGATACGGAAATAGATCGAGTAATCTGTTCCTTTATCCAAGAAAAATTATTTCTAGTTTGCATGGTCCAATCATTGATCCCGAAAATTTCTACAATAAATTGGGGTAGGTCACTAATGGAGTTTCCTATCCACGATTCTGTTATTTACTGGAATAATTTGACTCGATTAATATATAGGAATATAGGATGAATCTCCGGGATGGGTAGAAATAGAAAGCAATTTTCAATGTTTTGCTTATGTACAACTGCAAAGTAAGAAACATTATAATTGGATTAAGTAGACTATTTTTTAGTCATTCATTGAATGATAAATCACTACAAGTGACGGAGATACGCGATTTAAATAACGGAAAATCCAATATTTGAAAATTGTATCTAGAATGACTGGAAAAGTTGAAACAAGGCCAGATATAATTTGATCATTATGAACAAATCCAAAATCCTTGTAGACAAAGCCAATCATCAATTCCCAACCATGGGGCGAATGAAATCCAATACATAAATCGGTTAATAAAAGAAGAGAAAAAGCTTTTATTGTGTCACTTAAGTTATATAGGAATTCCTGAGCCCAAGAGTTAAGAATAACAAGTTCTTTATTACCCAAAATAGAATAACCACTTAGAATAATGAAACATATTATATTTGTCGAGAAGTGCAAAATCGTATGAATACGACCCTCATTGTGTATCTTGATTAATTGGATTGTTTCTTTGTGAATTCCTATACGAAGGTTTTGTAGATGTGTCTCCGAGTATTCCTTGATCATTTCTTCTAAGAAGAGGAGTTCCTTTAATTCTATGAATTTTTCTAAAATACTCTTTTCTTCAATATCATTCAAAAAAGTTTCGGATTGACTAGGATTCCACCAATAAGTAACCCACGATTCCAGACTTTTTTGAAATAAGAGAGAAATCCACCAGGGCAAAAATACTATAGATGCAAGATATAAAAGAGGAGTGAATGCTTTCTTTTTTGCCATTTTTTCATCTGTGAATTGTTAATGAACCCATCTCATTCGTCGACTCTATGTAATCTAATATTTCTCTCACGCATCAGTTCTATTACAAGTTATCGAACCTATGAATCTATTCACTATTTTTGATTTGTGATTTCTTAGGCCTTGAATCTAGAAAAAAAGACAGAAATAGACGAAAAATTCGAATGAATAAATAATAAAGAATAAAAAAGTATTGTTTCCCTATAGTAAAATTCGAAAGTAAAATTCGAAGCACATATCTCCTTTCGATGAATGCCCCGAAAATTCAATCTAAAATTCAATATTCAATTTCAATAATGAATATAAATATTTTTAATATTTTGATACGAAAGAACTCCTTTTCTATCATTAGATAAAAATAGCTAAGATTTCTAAAAAATTTAACTGACTATGAGTAGTCAGGGATAGAAGAATTGAGGGAATTTTCTGAAGAATCTTGTGAAATGAAAAAAGGGTGGCAAAAAACGACAGAAAGAAATTGGCTAGTTATCATTATAAGAGATCCAATTTTTTGGTCATTAAGGAGCACAAAAAGAAGCGTCGAAAAAATGACAAGATATTATCTATCTGAATATAAAGTCTCAATTCCAACAAGTAAAAAGCAAGTCAAAAGGGGGGATATTTCCTTATTTCGAAATGGTTTATTATGAGATATTTCGATTTTTTATTCATTTTTTATTTAATTGAGTTGTGTATATATCGATACATATAAAAGATACCCCAAAGAGTTTTTTTTATACTTGTTCCATATAGTCTGCTTTAACTCGAATGAATGTTCTGAAGAAACATCAATTAAGTTATGTTCTAGAAAAAGAGGATTCTTGCATTTTTGCCCTCCTGCTGAGAAAGCATTCATTTCTCGGTAAAATAACTTCAAATTAAAATACTTCAATTGGTACACGCAAGAAATAGGCCAATTCCGCAGCTTTTTGTTCCATTTCCCGTGGAGTAAAATTCTCATCAGTACGAGTCAATGGAATGGCTCCCTGGCCTCTTATATCCATATAAAGGACACGCCGAGCATAAATACCCTCTTTAACTTCTATTCTGACGGATTGAATATCTTTTATAAGAAATCGGAGGAAGACCCGACGATTTTTTCCAGGAAATCCCCAACGAAAGATACACACTATTCCGTCTTTTATATCAAATCGATCATAACCACTACCTACATTCCACGAAATTGTGCACCACAAATAGGAGCTAATAAAAAGACCCGCGATCCCATAGAAAGACATCACAATTCCTTGTGGAAAAAAAACGATTTGCTGAGACGGAAAGAAAGATATCAAATTTCTACCAAGATAACTCGAGGTTCCAACCAACAAGAATCCTAATGAACCTAAAAAAAGGATAATAGCCCAGCATAAATTACTTATTTTTCGAGCCCCCTTTATAGGTTCTATCCATATATGTTCTGATCGACAACTCATACTTGATCCCGTTGCTTTTTTGGAATTGAGAGAATACCCCAAATGAATTTGACTTTAGTCTGTTTGTTTCCGAAGTAACTCGCATCAACTAGCACTAGTTTGAACTAGTTTGATGTGAACCTTTAGGAGTAATTCATTAAATTGGTTAGATCTAAACTAATAACATACCCTTCGTATCACTCACTAAAGATAGCCACATACATATAGATAGACCGGCTTTACAGCTCAGCCATCCGCCGATTCGGGTTTATTTGAAAATAGATAAAATATAGCATTTTCTGGAGACATAAGAATTTTTCGGCGGAAGCCGCTTATACCATATTTTGCTAAAGGATATCTGTGTTATGATACAAACGTAAAAAAAATAGATGAGATTTTGTGCCATCGGCTCTAAACAATCTTGTTTTTTTGAACATGAAGAAATAAAGAAGCCATTGCGATTGCCGGAAATACTAGGCCTACTAAAGGGACCAAAATAGAGGGAAAGTTAAGAGTTGTCATAGAATGGGTACCTCGATTGACTATTTGTACCTGTTATTATTATTTAGATTTTATATTTATTATTTATAATATCAATTTAGAATATAAAGATATCTTATTATATATCTTATTATATATAAGGATATCTTACTTATTATAATTTGAGAATTATTATTATTATATAGATATAAGTATCTATCTAAGTGAGTATATAATGTAGTTTTTTATCTTTCTACATGAAGGATTTGAAAGGATATGGATGAGATATTTTTTTCTTCATTTTTTGCTCTTGTCTTCGAATTTCATTTATTAAGCAAAAAGCTTATTAAAAATGAATTAGATTCTACTTAGTTAGATTCTATTTATATTGAATTATATTGAAGGGTTTGTTAGAATCCCATCCAGTAGGGATTCTTAGTCAAAATAGGATTATCGTAAGATATAGAAAGATAAAAAATTCTATATTTAATAGATTTGAATTATATATGACGAGAAGAAGATCTTTTTTTTTTTTTTTTTTTTTTTTTTTACTTTACGAAAATAAGAATTTCATCTTTTATCTTGTTGATAAATAATAATGAATATAGAAAAGGGGACGGATTTTCAATTTGATGTGACTTTTGATTCTTTATACAATTAGATCTTATGTCAACAAAGAAAACCCCATTCGTCTAATTTTTACTTGGATTCCGATAAACTAATTAGATAAACTAATTACTTGTTTGCTCAAAATAATTGAACTGAATGTTTTAATTTTGATTCAAAGGAAAGAAAGTGTGGAGTTGAAATAACTCACTCAGAACGCTTTTTAAAGGATTACGTGGTACGATTAAATCGAATAAGCCCTTCTGGAATAAATACTCAGCCGCTTGTGAACCGTCGGGTACTGTTTTATTCAATGTTTGTTCAATTACTCTTTTACCCGCAAAGGCAATGTAGGCATTGGGTTCAGCAATAATGATATCCCCCAACATACCAAAACTAGCTGTCACCCCACCGGTAGTAGGAGATGTAAGGATTGGTACATAGAATAACTTTTTATTGGATTGATAATCATATAAAGCAGAAGAGATTTTAGCCATTTGCATCAAGCTCAAACTTCCTTCTTGCATGCGTGCCCCTCCAGAAGCACACACTATAATAAGAGGTAGAAATTCTTTAGTAGCGTATTCAATCAAGCGGGTAATTTTCTCCCCAACTACGGATCCCATACTACCCCCCATAAACTGAAAATCCATAACCGCAATTGCTACGTTAATACCGTCTAGTTGCCCTATGCCTGTTTGAACAGCCTCGGTTAATCCTGTCTTTCTTTGATAAGAGTCGATCCGATTTTTATAAGGCTCCTCCTCCGAATGAAATTCAATGGGATCCAGAGAGACCATGTCTTCATCCATAGGCTCCCAAGTACCCGGATCGATCGAAAGTTCGATTCTATCTGAACTACTCATTTTCAAATGATATCCACATTGTTCACAAAGATTCATTTTTGATTTAAAAAATTTCTTATAATTTAATCCATAACAATTTTCGCATTGAACCCACAAATGCTTGTATTTTTGAGTTACATCCAGATCAGTAGAACTTTCTAGATCAGTAG